ATTGTGCTTGATGGTTTATGTTGTGTGGTGTGTTGTGTTTTTGTTTGATTTTTAGATGGTTATGGTTGTGGTTTGTGTGCGGAACAGTGGGTTGTATCGGGTAGGGAAATAGCGGTTAATTTTTTCGAGGCGCGCGTGAAAAATGTCAAGATAAAAAAAGAAACGAACGAAGGGTGAAAATTTTGGCGAAATTTTGAGGTTTAGATGGAAGTCTCAGGAGTGTGAGTGTAAATGAGTTATGTCCAGCGACCATTGCATTATACGGTGCTTAGAGGGTAAATGGCGCGGGGGCCATAAATGGGGTCAAAGTGCATCAGTGTCAAGTTTGAGACGGGCTTATCCTACGACCATGACACTTAGTGGGCGCTTAGGGGATTAAGTAGCTCGGCGGTCATGTGATGGACATGTCAAGAGGAAGATAACTCCTGCTACGCACTTGAAGGGTTTATTGAAGAGACCCCAAAAAGAAACAAAGAACTAGGGAAGGCGGTGACCCGATAAAGAGAGAGAGGGAGGAGAATGCAGGCCGACCACTTGTATCTGTGAAGGGCAAGGAGGAAGGAATTGAGCAAGTTATGGACCTGAAATTACCACGGGTGGCGCAAAAGAGCAAGTTGGGCCTCGAGGGTAAGAGGGAATGTATGCCCCTGACGCCAATAACCTAAAGTATAACTGACGTTGAGTAGCTCGGTTCTCGTGAGAGGTACGATTAATAGATAACCAGGTTCTCTGGCTTGGGAGTGCTTGAAAGCTGTTGGGAAAGCATTGTTCTAGGAGGTGGGCGAATGCTATGACTAGGAGAATTCAAAGGTGTACTGTGACGTTCATCCGTATGGAGGGTGGTGTGTTGTGTTGAGGTAGGGTTTGGCGATCTCATGTGACGCTTGTGGGGGTCGTGGGTAGGGTAGTTTGGGCTCAATGGTACCTGAGACAAAATAGTGGTTGGGAGGGTTGACGCTGTCCGCACATTATCTCATGGGAGTAAATATTCTGAGTTTTGGTTGGAGAAGAAGTTGGTTATTATGAGGAGTTCCTTGCATTGACCTAATGTCTGATGGGGTTAATAATGGAATGCGAAGTACCACATACTGTAACCCACACTATAAAATAGTGGGGGGGGGAAGGGGGGGGGGGGGTCAAAGGAAGTGGTTTTGGTGTAAGGAAGTTCCTGTAGTTAAATTGAAATAACGACAGTTTTTCAGGCTGTAGATCTTGGGTGAGATCCAAGTAGGAACTATGATAAAATTTGTACTGTTTATGGGTCTTTGCTTTGTTTTGGGTGGTTTAGCAGTTTCTTCTAACCCGTCGCCTTATTATGGGGTGTTGGGTCTGGTTGTGGCGTCTGTTGCGGGTTGTGGATGGTTGGTTTGTCTTGGAGTTTCTTTTGTGTCGTTGGTGTTGATTATGGTTTATTTGGGTGGTATATTGGTGGTGTTTGTGTATTCAGTGTCATTGGCAGCAGACCCTTATCCGGAGGCGTGAGGGGATTGGGGGGTAGTCGGTTATGGGGTTGGAATGGGTATGTTTGTTATGGTTGGGTTGGTTGTAGGGGGAGTGTTTGGATCTTTGGTGGATGTGGGTGTGGTGAGTGGTTCTGGATTGGCTTCTGTTCGGGCGGATTTTAGTGGGGTGGCTATGTTTTACTCGTGGGGGGCGGGGCTGTTTTTAATTGGGGGGTGGGGTCTGTTGTTAACTTTGTTTGTAGTGTTGGAATTGGTTCGTGGTTTATCTCGGGGTGCAATTCGGGCTGTTTAGGGTATTGGGTGGTTTCAGAGAGTAGTTTAATTGAGAATGCCAGCTTTGGGAGTTGGTGGTGAAGGTTTAAGTCCTTTCTCTTTGAGGTGCGTGATTGGTTTGGTTGTGTGCGGAACAGTGGGTTGTATCGGGTAGGGAAATAGCGGTTAATTTTTTCGAGGCGCGCGTGAAAAATGTCAAGATAAAAAAAGAAACGAACGAAGGGTGAAAATTTTGGCGAAATTTTGAGGTTTAGATGGAAGTCTCAGGAGTGTGAGTGTAAATGAGTTATGTCCAGCGACCATTGCATTATACGGTGCTTAGAGGGTAAATGGCGCGGGGGCCATAAATGGGGTCAAAGTGCATCAGTGTCAAGTTTGAGACGGGCTTATCCTACGACCATGACACTTAGTGGGCGCTTAGGGGATTAAGTAGCTCGGCGGTCATGTGATGGACATGTCAAGAGGAAGATAACTCCTGCTACGCACTTGAAGGGTTTATTGAAGAGACCCCAAAAAGAAACAAAGAACTAGGGAAGGCGGTGACCCGATAAAGAGAGAGAGGGAGGAGAATGCAGGCCGACCACTTGTATCTGTGAAGGGCAAGGAGGAAGGAATTGAGCAAGTTATGGACCTGAAATTACCACGGGTGGCGCAAAAGAGCAAGTTGGGCCTCGAGGGTAAGAGGGAATGTATGCCCCTGACGCCAATAACCTAAAGTATAACTGACGTTGAGTAGCTCGGTTCTCGTGAGAGGTACGATTAATAGATAACCAGGTTCTCTGGCTTGGGAGTGCTTGAAAGCTGTTGGGAAAGCATTGTTCTAGGAGGTGGGCGAATGCTATGACTAGGAGAATTCAAAGGTGTACTGTGACGTTCATCCGTATGGAGGGTGGTGTGTTGTGTTGAGGTAGGGTTTGGCGATCTCATGTGACGCTTGTGGGGGTCGTGGGTAGGGTAGTTTGGGCTCAATGGTACCTGAGACAAAATAGTGGTTGGGAGGGTTGACGCTGTCCGCACATTATCTCATGGGAGTAAATATTCTGAGTTTTGGTTGGAGAAGAAGTTGGTTATTATGAGGAGTTCCTTGCATTGACCTAATGTCTGATGGGGTTAATAATGGAATGCGAAGGAATACATACCCTAAGTGCGCTTAAAAGTTAAGCGGGGGGGGGAAGGGGGGGGGGGTGGAAAAATGAAAAAAGTTTGAGGGTGAGGATGGGGCTTGGTGGTGTTAACTCTAAGAAGGGGTATAGTCTTCAATCTTTGGCTTACAAGACCAATGTTTTTATAAACTATTAGAGTTAGTTAGAGTTTGAGTATCTTGTTTTCTACGATGGATACTAAGGGGAAAAGCACTAGGATGATTGTGAAATATGAGAATGAGGCGATTTGGCCAATAATGATGAATGGGTGTTCAACTGGCTGGCTACCGACTCAAGTTAGGATCAGAAGGTTGGCTACTAGGGTTCAGAATAGGATTTGGGATAAGGGGCGGAAGGTTATTGATCGTAGTTTGGATACGTGTAGTAGGGGTATTAGGAATAGGACTAGGACGGAGGCAGCAAGAGCCAGTACTCCTCCTAATTTATTGGGGATGGATCGTAGGATAGCGTAGGCGAATAGGAAGTATCATTCGGGTTTGATGTGTGGTGGAGTGGCTAGGGGATTGGCTGGTGTGAAGTTTTCTGGATCTCCTAGGAGGTTGGGGGAGAATAGAGCTAGGGAAGCTAGAAGGATGAATAAGAGTGCAAATCCTAGGATATCTTTTGTGGAGTAGTATGGGTGAAATGGGATTTTGTCGCAGTCTGAAGGAATTCCCAGGGGGTTGTTGGATCCTGTTTCGTGTAGAAGGGTGAGGTGGACTACTGTAAGTCCTGCGATGACGAAGGGAAGGAGGAAGTGAATGGCAAAGAATCGGGTTAGTGTCGGGTTGTCTACTGAGAATCCTCCTCATGCTCATTCTACTAGTGTTTGTCCGATGTAGGGGATTGCTGAAAATAGATTTGTGATTACGGTCGCCCCTCAGAATGATATTTGCCCTCAAGGGAGTACGTACCCCACGAAGGCTGTTGCTATGAGGGTGAGTAAGAGGATAACGCCTACGTTTCAGGTTTCTTTGTTTAGATATGAGCCGTAGTAGATTCCTCGACCGATGTGGAAGTAGATGCATATGAAGAAGAAGGAGGCTCCGTTTGCGTGAATGTTGCGGATTAATCATCCGAATTGGACGTCTCGGCATACGTGGGCTACGGAGGAGAAGGCTAGGGCAGTGTCTGCTGTGTAGTGCATGGCTAGTAGCAGTCCTGTGACGATTTGTGTGATTAGACAGATGCCTAGGAGGGATCCGAAGTTTCATCAGGTTGAGATGTTTGATGGTGTGGGAAGGTCGATTAGAGAATCGTTGATGATTTTTATTAGTGGGTGGTTTTTACGAAGATTGAGGGCCATTATTTGGTTCTGTAGGTTGAGATGAGTATGATGGTGATGGATAGGGCAAAGGAGCTTAAGTAGGCTTTTATTAGGCCGGAGTGGAGGGAGGTAGAGGTTTTAGCCATTGTTTGTTGTAGGTTGGCTAGTCCTTCTGGTCCTATGAGCTTATATCAGGAGAGGTCGATAAGGTGGGAGGCAATGTTTTGGCCCCCGGTGAGTAGTGGCTTGGTACTCAGGCGGTGTATCAGGGGGTTAAAGTATCCTAATGAGATGGAGAAATTGTATAGTGGGGATTGTTTGGTTAGAATTAGTGTTTGGGTCGTTTTTGAGATTTCCAGGGCGATTGCAATTCCTAGGGCTGTTACCATTAGGGCTGTGATTTTAATTGACAGGGGTATGGTTATTGGTGGGGTTTTTGCTGGTGGGATGTAGGAGGTAATTAGCAGGCCGGCGGCGATGCTTCCTAGTGCGAGTCGGATGATTGGCGAAGTTACTGCTGGGTTGTTTTCGTTAATGGGGGTTAGTGGTGAGATTCGGGGGAAGCCGGCCTGTACTAACACAGTTATACGAATGGTGTAGACTGCAGTGAATGACGTGGCCAGTAGTGTCAGTAGTAGAGCTCATGTGTTCAGGTAAGAGGTGCTTAGGCTTTCAATGATCTGGTCTTTTGAGTAAAATCCTGCTAAGAAGGGAGTTCCTATTAGGGCTAGGTTGCCAATGGTGAAGCACGAGGTTGTTGTTGGTAGTGCTTTTTGGAGTCCTCCTATTTTTCGAATGTCTTGTTCTCCGTTTAAGCTGTGGATGATAGAGCCTGAGCATAGGAAGAGTATGGCTTTGAAGAATGCGTGGGTTGAGATGTGGAGAAAGGCTAGATGTGGAAGATTTAGTCCAATGGTTACTATTATCAGTCCTAATTGGCTTGATGTTGAGAAGGCAATGATTTTCTTAATGTCGTTTTGGGTGAGGGCACATGTGGCTGCGAATAATGTAGATAGGGATCCTAGACACAAGCACAGGGTTAGGACTGTCTGGTTGTTGGTGAATATGGGGTGGGTTCGGATGAGCAGGAAGATCCCTGCTACTACCATCGTGCTGGAGTGTAATAGGGCGGATACAGGAGTAGGGCCTTCTATGGCTGCAGGCAGTCATGGATGTAGGCCGAATTGGGCGGATTTCCCTGTTGCGGCAAGAACTAGGCCCAATAGGGGTAAAGTGGGGGTTTGTGGGGAAGCTGGGAGTTGTTGAATTTCTCAGGTGTTAATCGAGCAAGCCAATCATGCCATGCAGAGGATTAGGCCAATGTCACCGATGCGGTTGTACAGTACGGCTTGTAGGGCGGCGGTGTTGGCTTCTGCTCGGCCATGTCATCAGCTGATTAGTAAGAAGGACATGATTCCTACTCCTTCTCATCCGATGAACAGAATAAATAGATTGTTGGCTACAATTAGGGTGAGTATTGCTATAAGGAATAGAAGTAGGTAGGTGAAGAATTTTGTGATGTATGGGTCTGAAGCTATGTATCAGGTTGCGAATTGTAGGATGGATCACGATACGAATAGGGCGATTGGGAAGAATGTCAGGGAATAGAAGTCTATTTTTAAGCTAATTGGGATTTTAAAGGTTATGATAAATTTCCATTCTCATAGGGAGATTAGGTTTTCTGTCCCTGAGTAGATGTGGATGGTTGTTGGTACTAGGCTAATTAAGAAGGCAGTTTTAACCGTGTTTGTAATAGTGGTTGGAGTGTTTTTTAGGCGGTCTGAGAGGAGAGGGAGTACAATGGGGGTGGTGAGGGTTGCTAAGGTTAGTAATATGAACGTGTTCAGGACTAGTGATAGGTCCATTACTTTCACTTGGATTTGCACCAAGATAAGTGGTTCCTAAGACCATTGGATTACTGTTATCCTTTGAAAGTAAGGGGGCTGAGGTTTTATGCTCAGATGCAAGAGTTAGCAGTTCTTGGTGGTTTAACCTCCCCTCGGCAGGTAAGAAGATTTTAACTTCTATTTTTAGAATCACAGTCTAATGTTTTGATTGAAACTATACTTGCATATAGGTGTGGCTGAGATGAGCTCGGGTTTTAGGATTAGAAGTGCTATTGGGATTGTGTGTAGGGCTATTAGCAGGTGTTCTCGTGTGGATGAGTTTTGGATAGTTGTGATGTGAGATGGTGGAGATCCTCGTTGTGTGGTAATTAGCATGTACAGGGTGTATGAGGCGGTTAATAGGATTGCGGCTCCTGTCAGGATGATTGTTAATGAGGATCAGTGGAATAGGGCGATTATAATGGTTAGTTCTGCTATTAGGTTAACTGTCGGTGGGAGTGCCATGTTTGTTAAATTGGCTAGGATTCATCAGATAGTTATGAGTGGTAGAAGGGGCTGTATTCCTCGCGTGAGGATGAGGATCCGGCTATGGGTTCGTTCATAGTTGGTGTTGGCCAGGCAGAATAGTATTGAAGAAGTTAGTCCATGTGCGATTATTATGATTATTGCTCCGGAGAATGCTCATTGGGTTTGAATTATGGTTGCGGCTACTACTAGCCCCATGTGGCTGACAGATGAGTAAGCGATTAGTGACTTTAGATCAATTTGTCGCAGGCAAATGGCGCTGGTTATTAGTGCGCCTCATAGGGCTAAGGTGATGAATGGGTAGTGTAGGTTGCTTGTAGACGGGTTGATTAGGATGGTGACTCGCATGATGCCGTATCCCCCAAGTTTTAGTAGTAGGGCGGCCAGTAGTATGGAGCCGGCAATTGGGGCTTCTACATGGGCTTTGGGTAGTCATAGGTGTAGGCCGTAGAGGGGGGCTTTGACCATGAAGGCCATGAGGAGGGCTAAGCTGCATATTAGGTTGGATCAGGATGGTGGTATTGTTGAGTGAGAGAGTTTTAGAATTGGTAGATATAGGGTACCGATTTGGTTGTTGAGATGTAGGATGGCGACTAGTAGTGGGAGTGAGCTGGCGAGTGTGTAGAATAATAAGTAAATGCCAGCGTTTAGCCGTTCTGGTTGGCTGCCTCATCGGGTGATTAGGATTAGAGTTGGGATTAGGGTAGCTTCGAATGCGATGTAGAAGAGTATCAGTTCTGAGGCTGAGAAGGCTATTAGTATGAATGGCTGGGCTAGTAGTATAGTTGTTAGGAAGATTCGTTTTCGGATGGCAGGTTCCCGCTCTAGATGGTTCTGGCTTGCTAGGATTATAAGTGGAAGTAGTCAGCAGGAGAGAACTAGGAGGGGGGAGGAAATTTGGTCGATGGAGGTTCAGGTTGTCAGACCTTTATTGGGGTAGTACGTGGGAACAAGTCATTGGAGGCTGATGAAGGCGATTAGTAGGCTGTGGGTAGTAGTGTTGGTTCATAAATGTTTGTGTGGGGATAGGAAGGTCAGTGGAAGTAGTATGATAGTTGGAATTATGATTTTTAGCATTGTAGGAGGTTGAAGTTGTGTAGGTGGTCGGAACCGTGAGTTCGAGTGGAGGCAACTAAGAGAGCGAGGCCGGTACCAGCTTCGCAGGCGGAGAATGTCAGTATGAAGATTGGTAAAAGGGTGGCAGAGGGTGATTGTATCTGTACGGGTCATATTGATAGGGCGACGTATATTGATAGTATTATGCTTTCTAGACATAGTAGGGCGGAGATCAGGTGGGTTCGGTGGAAGGCTAGGCCTAGGCTGCTTAGGGCAAAGGCGGAGTAGAAGCTTAAGTGCAGTGGGGTCATAAAGAAAGTTATAGGGTGGGGGCTATAATCTGTTGAGTCGAAATCAACTGTCTTAGTTAGACTAACTTTCTGTTATTCTGCTCATTCTAGTCCTCCTTGGGCTCATTCGTATACTAGGCCTAGAGTTAGGATTAGGATTAGGGCGGAGGCCCATGTTAGTGTGGTGGTGGGGGTGTGAAGTTGAATGGCTCATGGAAGGGGTAGTAGGAGGGCGATTTCTAGGTCGAACAGAAGAAACAGGATAGCTACCAAGAAGAATCGGATTGAGAAGGGCAGTCGGGCGGATCCTAGTGGGTCAAAGCCACATTCATATGGAGAGAGTTTTTCTGAGTCAGGGGTTATTTGGGCAAGCCAAAAGTTTAGTGTAGTTAGGGCAATGCTTAGGATCAGGGATGTGGTGAGTATGAATGTGATCATGTTCATTACTCTTCTCTGGGGTTAGACCAGATTCTAGAGATTGGAAGTCAATTGTAATCAGTATACTAGAAGAGTAGGATCCTCATCAGTAGATGGAGACGTATAAGAATAGTCATACTACGTCTACGAAGTGTCAGTATCAGGCCGCCGCTTCGAACCCGAAATGGTGGTTTGATGTGAAGTGGTATTTGATTAGTCGTAGGAGGCATACTAGGAGGAATGTAGAGCCGATAATGACATGTAGGCCGTGGAATCCGGTGGCTACAAAGAAGGTAGATCCGTATACTCCGTCTGCGATAGAGAATGGGGCTTCGTAGTACTCTATAGCTTGTAGGGCGGTGAAGTAAAATCCTAGTAGAACTGTAAGTGTTAGGGCGTAAATGGCTTGTTTTCGTAGGGCTTCTGTGATACTGTGGTGGGCTCATGTAACAGTGACTCCAGAGGCCAGGAGGATGGCAGTGTTTAGTAGGGGGACTTCTATGGGGTTCAGGGGATTAATACCTGTAGGGGGTCACTGTCCCCCTAATTCTGGGGTTGGGGCTAGGCTTGAGTGGAAGAAGGCTCAGAAGAACCCTAGGAAGAAAAAGGCCTCTGAGGTGATGAATAGGACCATGCCGTAGCGCAGGCCTTTTTGAACGGTGGGGGTGTGGTGACCTTGGAATGTGCTCTCACGTACGATGTCACGTCATCATTGGAACATGACTAGGATGGTAGAGAGTAGGCCGATAATTAAGAGGTACGGGGAGTTGTAGTGGAATCATACAGTTAGTCCGGAAGTTATTAGCAGGGCGGCGCCGGCTCCAAAGATAGGTCATGGGCTTGGGTCTACTATGTGGTAAGAGTGTGCTTGGTGTGCCATTGGGTTGTTAAATGTTTTCTTGGAGGTATAGGCTTAGTAAAAGTACGAAGACGTAAGCTTGGATTATTGCTACGGCTACTTCGAGAATTGTCAGCAGGAACAGAATTAGTAGGGCTATAAGGGATACTACGGGCATTGTTGAGGATAGGGCTATTGTGGCAGTGGAGATTAGTTGAATGAGTAGGTGGCCTGCTGTGAGGTTGGCAGTTAGGCGTACTCCTAGAGCTAGGGGTCGGATTAGCAGGCTTGTTGTTTCGATTAGGATGAGGGCTGGGATTAGGAGGGTTGGGGTTCCTTCTGGCAGGAGATGTCCGAGGGAGGCTGAGGGTTGGTTTCGTAGTCCGGTGAGGACTGTTGCTAGTCATAGTGGGAAGGCTAGGGCTAAGTTTATGGATAGTTGGGTTGTGGGGGTGAATGTGTATGGTAGCAATCCTAGGAGGTTGATTAGTAATAGGAAGACCATTAGTGAGGTTAGGATTAGAGCTCATTTGTGTCCTTTCTTGTTAAGAGGGGTTATTAGTTGTTTTGTGATTAGGTTAATGAGTCATAGTTGTAGGGCTGAAAGTCGATCTGGGATTCATCGGTTGCTTGTAGATGGTAATAGGAGAGCTGGGAATGTTATCGAGATCAGGATTAGGGGAATTCCTAGTAGAGATGGACTTGAGAATTGGTCGAAAAAGCTTAGGTTCATGGTCAAGGTCAAGGGGTGGTGTCCGAAGTTGTTGGAGTCTTGCTTGATGGGGGGTTTGTGGATACGAATGATAGTAGTTTAGGTTGGATGATTAGGGAGAATGTTAGTCATGAAGATAGCATGATAAAAAATCAAGGGCTTGGGTTTAGTTGTGGCATGTCATTAAGGAGGGTGTTTGCCCTCTTTCTTTAGCTTAAAAGGCTAATGCTGTGCCATAGCTTCTTAATGATTAGGACGATAGTAGAGAGGATCAATTCTCGAAATTGGCTAGGGGTGTAGATTCTACGACGATGGGTATAAAGCTGTGGTTTGCTCCACAAATTTCTGAGCATTGACCGTAGAAGATGCCTGGGCGGGAGATCAGGAATGAGGTTTGATTGAGTCGCCCTGGGATTGCGTCAGTTTTTACACCTAGGCTGGGTACGGCTCATGAGTGAAGTACGTCGTCAGCGGTGACAATGACCCGTACGGTGGACTCTGTAGGAACGATAACACGATGGTCGACTTCTAATAGGCGGTAGTGTCCTAGCGGGAGGTCCGATGTTGGTGTTATGTAAGAGTCGAATGTGAGGTCTTTGAAGTCCGTGTACTCGTAAGATCAGTATCATTGGTGTCCGATAGCTTTTAGGGTGAGGTCTGGTTCATTGATCTCGTCTATTATGTAAAGAATTCGTAGGGATGGTAGGGCGAGAGTGATTAGGACTATAGCAGGGAGGATTGTCCATACGAGCTCGATTGCCTGTGCGTCAACTGTGTTGGAAGATAGTTTTTCTGTAAGTATCAGGGCTAGGAGGTATAGTACGAGGCTGCAGATAGCCAGAGCTACTATCAGAGCATGGTCGTGAAATTGGATTAATTCTTCTATGATTGGTGATGAAGCATCTTGGAAGCCTAGTTGTAGGTGGTTGGCCATAGTTTGTGTTGAGGTGTACAGAGGTTTCATCTGTAATTTGACCTTGACAAGGTCATGTAATAGTTTTACTAACATCTCTTATGAGAAAGAAGCATATATGGTTTATGCGGTTGGCTTGAAACCAACATATGGGGGTTCGATTCCTTCCTTTCTTGTACTTGGACGAAGGCTGGTTCCTCGAAAGTATGGAATGGAGGAGGGCAGCCGTGGATTCATTCAATGTTAGTGCTTGTTAGTTCCGGTTGGAAGGCTTTACGTTTTGATGCAAAAGCTTCTCAGATAATGAACATTAGCATAATTACGGCTACTATTGAGATTAGTGAGCCGATAGAGGAGATTGTGTTTCATAGGGTGTAGGCATCTGGATAATCCGAGTATCGTCGTGGCATGCCGGCTAGTCCTAAGAAGTGTTGTGGGAAGAAGGTTAGGTTGACACCTACGAATATAACCCCAAAGTGGGCTTTAGCTCATGTACTGTGTAAGGTGTATCCGGTGAATAGAGGGAATCAGTGGGTGAATCCAGCTAGGATGGCGAATACTGCTCCTATTGATAGGACGTAGTGGAAGTGGGCTACTACATAGTAGGTGTCGTGAAGGGCGATGTCTAGGGAAGAGTTTGCTAGTACGATGCCTGTTAAGCCCCCGATGGTGAATAGGAAGATAAAGCCTAGGGCCCATAGCATAGGGGGATCTCATTTAATAATTCCTCCGTGCAGGGTTGCCAGTCAGCTGAATACTTTAATGCCGGTGGGGATGGCAATAATCATAGTGGCTGATGTGAAGTATGCTCGTGTGTCTACGTCTATACCTACTGTGAACATGTGGTGTGCTCATACGATAAAACCCAGGAATCCGATGGAAAGCATGGCTCATACCATTCCTATGTAGCCAAAGGGTTCTTTTTTACCTGCGTAGTAGGCTACGACGTGTGAGATAATTCCAAATCCTGGGAGGATTAAGATGTAAACTTCTGGGTGACCAAAGAATCAGAATAAATGTTGGTAGAGCACTGGGTCACCTCCGCCTGCTGGGTCGAAGAAGGTGGTGTTTAGATTGCGATCGGTTAGTAGCATAGTGATGCCAGCGGCTAGGACTGGGAGGGATAGTAGCAGTAGAACTGCAGTGATTAGGACAGATCATACGAATAGGGGGGTTTGGTATTGTGACAGGGCAGGTGGTTTTATGTTGATTGCGGTTGTGATAAAGTTGATTGCCCCTAGGATTGAGGAGATACCAGCTAGGTGTAGGGAGAAGATAGCCAGGTCTACTGAGGCTCCGGCGTGTGCTAGGTTACCAGCTAGTGGGGGGTAAACTGTTCATCCTGTTCCGGCCCCTGCTTCTACGGTAGAAGAGGCCAATAGCAGTAGGAATGATGGGGGGAGTAATCAGAAGCTTATGTTGTTTATTCGGGGGAATGCTATATCTGGAGCTCCGATCATTAAGGGGACCAGTCAGTTTCCGAATCCTCCGATCATAATCGGCATAACTATGAAGAAGATTATTACAAATGCATGGGCTGTCACGACTACATTGTAAATTTGGTCGTCTCCCAGGAGGGCTCCTGGTTGGCCTAGCTCTGCTCGAATAAGGAGGCTTAGGGCGGTACCTACTATTCCGGCTCATGCGCCAAAGATTAGGTAGAGGGTGCCAATGTCTTTGTGGTTGGTTGAGAATAGTCATCGGGTAATGAATGTCACAGGTAAGATGGCTGAATGTTTAAGCGTTAGGCTGTAGTCCTTTTCATAGAGGTTCAATTCCTCTTCTTATCGGCTCTGTAGTGAAGTTCATGATGAGTTGCAAACTCATAGATGTGTATTGATTGTGCACCGGAGCCTTAGGCAGAAGCCTGTAGGTTTGGGCATGTAGCTGTTAACTATAGTGTTATGGGATCGAAGCCCATCTGTCTAGGGGGTGTGTGTAAGGTCCTAGCTTAATTAAAGTATCTGGGTTGCATTCAGGGGATGCAGGGTAGTATCCTGCGGATCTTATCAGAAACTAAGAGAGTTTAACTCTTGTTTAAGGCTTTGAAGGCCTTCGGTTTAGGTAATCCTAAGTTTCTTAGACGATGGAGGATAGTATTGGTGATATTGGGAGGAGTATGGTGGCTGAAACTGTTAGAATGGCCACTGAAAGGTGTACTGGTTTGTTAGTATGTCATTGTTTTATATGGTTTGTGGTGTGTGGGGGGAGTGTGATTGTTGCACAATATGCGAGGCGTAGGTAGAAGAATAAGCTTAGTAGAGACAGGAGAGAGATTGTGATTGCGACCGGGGCTATGTCTTGTTTGGTTAGTTCTTGAATGATGAGTCACTTGGGTAGGAAACCTGTTAATGGGGGAAGGCCCGCTAGAGATAGTAATGTTAGTAGTAGCATAGCGCTCAGTGATGGGGTTTTTGCTCATGTGGTTATTAGGACAGACAACTTTAGGGTCTTAGTAGAGTTTAGAGCAAGGAATACAGCCGCAGTTATTAGGGAGTATAGGTAAAAGTTCAGTAGGGTGAGTTTTGGGTCATAGTGGATGATGGCAGCTATTCAGCCTAGATGGGAGATGGAGGAGAAAGCTAGAACTTTTCGGATTTGTGTCTGGTTTAATCCTATTCAGCCTCCCAGGGCTACGGAGAGAATGGCCATGCTGGTCAGCAGTGTTGGGTTTAGTGAAGGGGCTGTTATATACAGTAGTGTGATTGGTGGGAATTTTATTACTGTTGACAGTAGCAGTCCAGTAGTAAGAGGGGAGCCTTGTAGGACTTCTGGGAATCAGAAGTGGAATGGGACTAGTCCTAGTTTGATTGAGATGGCTGAGGTGAGGATCAAGCACGACACTGGGTGGGTTAGTTGGGTGATGTCCCATTGTCCGGTATGTCAGGCGTTGGTTATGCTGGAGAATAGGACTAGGGCTGAAGCAGCTGATTGGGTTAGGAAGTACTTAGTGGCGGCCTCGATCGCACGTGGGTGGTGGGACTTGGCGATTAGTGGGAGGATAGCTAGCGTGTTGATTTCAAGGCCGGCCCAGGCTGTAATTCAGTGGTTGCTTGAGATTGTGATAGTGGTGCCCATAACTAGGCTTAGGGCGAAGATCAGTTTTGCTTGGGGGTTCATTAGCAGGGGAAGGGGTTAAACCATCATTTTCGGGGTATGGGCCCGATAGCTTATTTAGCTGACCCTACTAGAAAATAATATAAGGGAAGTATGGAGGGTTTTGATCCCTCTAGTGTAGGTTCGATTCCTACTTTTCTAAATAGGCAGGAAATGAGAGGGTTGGTGTACCTCTATGTTCACTTTATCATAGTGACCCTTTAACATTCAGGCACATTTCCTTGGGACTCTTAGGTATGGGGGTAGGCCTGCGTAGCAGATTGGTATGCTGATGTGTCACAGGCATAGGGCTAATGTCAGTGGGAGGAAGTTCTTCCATAGCAGGTGCATTAGCTGGTCGTATCGGAATCGTGGGTACGAAGCGCGAATTCATAGGAATCCGGCAGATAGGAGCAGCACTTTTGTGGCCAGCACTACAGGAAATAGCTCTTGGGGAGGATTGAGGAGGCTTGGGTTAAAAAATAGGATGGCAGTTAATGTGTTTATTAGTATGATGTTGGCGTATTCAGCTAGGAAGAATAGGGCAAAAGGCCCTGCTGCGTATTCTACATTGAACCCGGAGACTAGCTCTGACTCTCCTTCCGTCAGGTCGAAGGGGGCGCGGTTTGTTTCAGCTAGGGTGGAGACATATCATATTATGGCTAGTGGTCAGCACGAGAAGATGAGATATAGGGGTTCTTGGGTTACTGCAAGATTGCCCAGGGTGTAGTTACCGCTTAGTAGGATGATGGATAGTAGGATGATTGCTAGGGTAACTTCATAAGAGATGGTTTGGGCTACCGCTCGTAGTGCCCCAATTAGGGCGTATTTTGAATTGGAGGCCCATCCTGATCATAGGATGGAGTATACTGCTAGGCTTGATATTGCTAGTAAGAATAACAGGCCCAGATTAAGGTCAGCTAGTGGGAACGGAAGGGGAAGTGGTATTCAGATTGAGATTGCTAGGAGAAGAGCTAGAACTGGGGTCATGAGGAATATAATTGGGGATGATGATGAGGGACGAATGGGCTCTTTGATGAATAGTTTTACTCCGTCTGCTAGGGGTTGTAGTAGGCCAAATGGGCCAACAATGTTTGGCCCCTTTCGACTTTGCATGTAGCTTAGGATTTTGCGCTCAACTAGTGTTAGGAAGGCTACTGCGATTAAGATTGGTAGGGCGTAGGAGAGGACTATGATAAAGTTGATTAACATTGGGTAGTTAGGCATGATGGGGGTAAAGCTAGGGAGAGGATTTGAACCTCTGAGGTAAAGGACTTAAGCCTTTTGCATTTGCCGAGCTCTGCCACGCTAGCTAGTCCTTTTCTAGGACGTGGGGGAGTGTGATAGCCTTTCGTAATTTAGTTGCTTTCATTACTTAAGGCGGGGGCTTGCTTTTGGTATTGGCCTCGCTTCTCCTATCCTTTCGTACTGGGAGGAGCTCATCATAGATAGAAACCGACCTGGATTACTCCGGTCTGAACTCAGATCACGTAGGACTGTTAATCGTTGAACAAACGAACCCTTAGTAGCGGCTGCACCACTAGGATGTCCTGATCCAACATCGAGGTCGTAAACCTCCCCGTCGATATGGACTCTCGGAGGAGATTGCGCTGTTATCCCTGGGGTAGCTTGGTCCATTGATCAATTATATTGGGTCTGGTTACTATTGGCACTTTGAGAGGTTGCTCTTAGTCTGGAGGTATGGTCCCATATTTGGAGGTTTTGTTTTGCTCCAAGGTCGCCCCAACCGAAAAAATGCAAACCAATATCCCATTAGGTAAGTGAGCCCGGGGTGGGTGTATATGTATGTTTGGGGTGGTTGCTGATTTTAAAGTTCCACAGGGTCTTCTCGTCTTATGTGGTTATCCCTGCTTTTGTACAGGGAGATCAATTTCACCGATCGCCTGCAAGAGACAGTTAAGACCTCGTTTAGCCATTCATACTAGTCCCGATTTACGGGACAATTGATTGCGCTACCTTTGCACGGTTAGGATACCGCGGCCGTTTAACACGAAGTCACCGGGCAGGCATCACCTTCAATACTTGTCTGTTGGTTTGCTGAAGGCTATGTTTTTGGTAAACAGTCGGGCCTTGACGGGTTTGCCTAGTTCCTTTTGCAGGTTTTAATCTTTCTTAGTTGACGCTCCTTTGTCGGGTTAACAATGTTATTAATACTGTGCTTGTTTGATTTGTCGTATACGGGTGCTTTGTTAATAATGTACGGATGTAAGCTTGCGTCTAAGAGGGATGATCCCTGGTTACTCATTCTAGCATTAATTCTCCTATTTGGTTATAGGTTAGCCCGTTAGTGGTGAGGGAGTCATGTTGTTCTTATATTTTTGTGGTGCTGAGCTTTAACGCACTCTTTGTTGATGGCTGCTTGAGGGCCCACAGTAGGGGGGAGTTAGGTTATTTATCCGCTCGTCGAGATTGTACTCTTTTTTAAAGGAGCTGTACCTCCTTTAAATATCCCTTAATTCGCTTCATTAGGGTTTATGAGTTTCCTTGGAGAAGAATTAAGAGTGAACTTAAATTCATTTCACAGGCAACCAGCTATCACCCAGCTCGATTGGCTTTTCACCTCTACTAACAAGTCATCCCACTCTTTTGCCACAGAGACGGGTTCGCTCAACAATAGCTGCTCGTAAGTAGCTCGCTTGGGTTTCGGGAAGACAAACTTAAATTCATTTTGCTTGGTTTTTCTTGCTAGACCATGATGCAAAAGGTACAAGGGCTGATCTTTGCTGTTTTTAGCTTATTTATTTCACTGTTATTTCACCTTTCCCTTACGGTACGTGGTCTCTATCGCGCCAATGGTGTCTTTTCTATCGCCTATACTGGGACTAGTAAATGCTTTAGTTAGATGGTGTAAGTAGCTTTGTTATTCCAGGTCATGTATGTTGGGCTAGGGTTTGGCATCAAGACGACCCGATGTTACCAGGCATCTTTCAGGTGTAGGCTGAATGCTTTAGTTAAAGCTACGTCTTGGTGTTCTAAGTGCACCTTCCGGTACACTTACCTTGTTACGACTTACCTCCTCTTTGGCTGAGTAACGTATTAGGTTATGGGGTGGGGTTTGGTCGCTTTTGAGGAGGGTGACGGGCGGTATGTACGTGCCCCAGAGCCGGCTTAAAGAGGGCTCGATTATCCCTCTTTACTGCTAAATCCGCCTTCCAAGGATAGTTTCATATCCCTTTGCCGTAATGTTCTATGCTAGAAAATGTAGCCCATTACTCCCATTCCATAGGCTATACCTTGACCTGTCTTATTAGCGTGTTGGGGCTATTGCGTCCACTGTTGGTCCTTCAGGCTGGGTGGGCTGGAGACGGCGGTATATAGGCTGATTTGGCAAGGAATGGTAAGGTGTAACGTGGATCATCGATTGTAGAACAGGCTCCTCTAGGTGGGTTTGGGACACCGCCAAGTCCTTAGAGTTTTAAGCGTTTGCGCTCGTAGTTCTCGGGCGGATGCTCCGGTAAGATCGAGCATCAAGATTTAGGGCCAGGCATAGTGGGGTATCTAATCCCAGTTTGGGCCCTGGCTTTCGTGGATTTCAATCAATCGTTTGTCTAAGATTTTCTTTGAATAGAGGCCTTATGAGCATCTTGGGCTTATGACAGCTCAGTTGCTTTTTAATCTTAGTTACTTGGATAGCATGTTACCACACTTTACGCCGTTATAAAGTTAATTTGGGTCTCCTGTATGACCGCGGTGGCTGGCACAGGATTTACCGCCCCTAAATTGCTATGACTAAGTCAAGTTTACACTCATGGCTTAATATTAACTACTGCTGAGTACCCGTGGGGGCGTGGCAATTGCTAGGCGTCTTGGGCTACAGTTTGGTGTGCCTGATACCCGCTCCTATCGACCTAAATTAGGGTACCTAGGGCATCTACACTGGTGCGCGGATACTTGCATGTATATATCTAGCAACAACTAACAGTAAGGTTAGGACTAAGTCTTTTGTCTCCGGGTGCGTGAAACATCCATCTTGACATCTTCAGTGTCATGCTTTTTATAAGCTACGGGGAC